TGATACTAGAACTTATGCCTTATCGAGCATGTTATGCCATTTTAAAATTGGTTTATTCTGCAGCAGCAAATGCTAATCACAATAAGGGTTTGAACGAAACAAGTTTAATCATTAGTAAAGCCGAAGTCAACGAGGGCACAACTGTGAAAAAATTAAAGCCCAGGGCTCGAGGACGGGGTTATCCTATAAAAAGATCCACTTGTCATATAACTATCGTATTGAAAGATATATCTTTAGATGAAGAGGAAGAAATAGATAAAAGGAAATTCTATAAATTAGAGCTGAGGAATACTTAAAGGAAGAATATTTTATATTATAAAAAATACAAATACGCTATATTATGTTATGCTTAAAAAAAATCGAATGAATAAAAAAAAAATACAAACGGATGTCACGTTTCACGATATATATAGTAGTGGGGGATTATGGGACAAAAAATAAATCCACTTGGTTTCAGACTTGGTGCAACCCAAGGTCATCATTCTCTTTGGTTTGCACAACCAAAAAATTATTCAAAGGATCTACAAGAAGATCAAAAAATACGAGATTGTATCAAAAATTATGTGCAAAATAATATGAAAATATCCTCTAATGTAGAGGGAATTGCACGTATAGAGATTCAAAAAAGAATCGATTTGATTCAGGTCATAATCTATATGGGATTCCCCAAGTTATTAATAGAAGACAGGACTCGAAGAATCGAAGAATTACAGACGCATGTACAAAAAGAACTCAATTGTGTAAACCGAAAACTCAACATTGCTATTACAAGAATTGCAAATCCTTACGGGCACCCCAATATTCTTGCAGAATTTATAGCCGGACAATTAAAGAATAGAGTTTCATTTCGCAAAGCAATGAAAAAAGCTATTGAATTAACTGAACAGGCAGGTACAAAAGGGATTCAAGTACAAATTGCAGGGCGTATCGACGGAAAAGAAATTGCACGTGTTGAATGGATCCGAGAAGGTAGAGTTCCTCTACAAACCATTCGAGCTAAAATTGATTATTGTTCCTATGCAGTTCGAACTATCTATGGGGTATTAGGCATCAAAATTTGGATATTTGTAGACGAGGAATAATAAGAACTTACTTGACTTATATTTAGTTATATCTGGTGATAAAACAAAAAATGGCAAACTCTTTCATTCTTTTTCTGGTAAATAATAAAAAAAAAAAAAGAACAATTCTATAAGGTTGAATAAAAATTCGATTAATCATTTGATATAATTGCTATGCTTAGTGTGTGACTCGTTGGTTTTTTTAGGGTTGGGATTCCAAAAAATGGACAGCCCATAGTACAAACTGATAACTATAGAACTAATAACCAACTCATCACTTCGTGTTATCTGGATAGAAAGAACCAGTCAAGATATGATATATAAGTCATATCATTGTAGCAACTGAAATCTTTTTTACATAAAAAAAAAAAAAAAAATCTGATTATGGGTTGTAAAGCAATATAAAGTATACAGATAAATGGAAGGGTGAGAGAAAGATAGAAAAAGAATATTAATGATATATAATTCCAATATGTAAGGTCTATGAGTCATCTCATATAAAGGGAATGTAATAAAGCATCAATACTGATTGATCCATAATTAGACAAATCCGTGCATAGAACAAAAAATCAAGAGCCCCGAGCCAATAAAGACTGAGAAGGTTGACTCAAGAATAAATTTAATTGGAGGCTCCGTTGTAAAATTCAGACCTAATCATTAATCGAGAAGTGGTGGGAACGACAGAACCTGTGAATGCATAAGATTCTATTGAAAACGAATCCTAATGATTCATTGAGTAGGATGGCGGAACGAACCAGAAACCTATTCATTTATTCTGAGAGGTCATGTCATAGACTAATCTTACAACTGAATGTTGAAAGAGTAAATATTCGCCCGCGAATTTTTTTTTATTTCTAAATTTTAGTCGATTCGAAATAAAAGGAAAAACAAAATAAAGATTCATTATAGCGTTCTACCAAAACGACATTATCTATAAATAGAATACGTGTTAAATTATATATTAAAACACAAAAAATTTCTAATTTATAATCGATTAGATCAAATTTCAAAGAATCCCACGATTCCATATATTATTAACCGTGTATTTTTTTTTGTTTAATTTTTTAAAATTGTTTAATTCGCGAGGAGCTGGATGAGAAGAAACTCTCGTGTCCGGTTCTGTAGTAGAGATGGATGGAATTGCTAAACAACCATCAACTATAACCCCAAAAGAACCAGATTCCGTAAACAACACAGAGGAAGAATGAAAGGAATATCTTATCGAGGTAATCGTATTTGCTTCGGTAGATATGCTCTTCAAGCGCTTGAACCCGCTTGGATCACATCTAGACAAATAGAAGCAGGGCGGCGAGCAATGACACGAAATGCACGCCGCGGTGGAAAAATATGGGTACGCATATTTCCAGACAAACCTGTTACAGTAAGACCTACAGAAACACGTATGGGTTCGGGGAAAGGATCTCCCGAATATTGGGTAGCTGTCGTTAAACCCGGTAGAATACTTTATGAAATGAGCGGAGTAGCAGAAAATATAGCTAGAAGGGCTATTTCAATAGCGGCATCTAAAATGCCTATACGAACTCAATTCATTCTTTCTGGATAGGAATGTAGAAACAAACGAAAGGGGTTTTGGGGATGAAAAAAAAACAATTGCAGGTTTCTTTTTTTGTTTTGAACAAATAATATTTCTTTTTTTTATTTATACCTTTGCATTGAAAAAGAAAAAACCGATAAAAAAATGATATGATTCAACCTCAAACCTATTTGAATGTAGCGGATAACAGCGGGGCCCGAGAATTGATGTGTATTCGAATCATAGGAGCTAGTAATCGACGATATGCTCATATTGGTGACATTATTGTTGCTGTAATCAAGGAAGCAGTACCAAATACACCTCTAGAAAGATCAGAAGTGGTCCGAGCTGTCATTGTACGTACTTGTAAAGAACTCAAACGCGACAACGGTATGATAATACGATATGATGACAACGCTGCGGTTGTTATTGATCAAGAAGGAAATCCAAAAGGAACCCGAATTTTCGGCGCGATCGCCCGGGAATTAAGACAGTTAAATTTCACTAAAATAGTTTCATTAGCACCTGAAGTATTATAGGGGAAGACCTTAATATAGTATTTGAATGAAATTGATTAAATTTATTTAATTAATTAGTAAATTGTTTATCTATCACGTATATATCTTTAATAATTCATAAATATTAAAAAATTAAGAAAAAAAGAAAAAGAGCATGTTGATTATATCAAAATTAGGGGGAAACAAAAATCTTAGTTTATCATGAGTAAAGACACTATTGCTGACATAATAACCTCTATACGAAATGCTGACATGAATAAAAAAAGAACAGTTCGAATACCATCTACTAACATCACTGAAAATATTGTTAAAATCCTTTTACAAGAAGGTTTTATTGAAAACGTGAGAAAACATCAAGAAAGCAATAAATATTTTTTGGTTTTAACCCTACGACATAGAAGAAATAGGAAAGGACCATATAGAACTGTTTTAAATTTAAAACGGATCAGTCGACCCGGTCTACGAATATATTCTAACTATCAACGAATTCCTAGAATTTTAGGCGGAATGGGGGTTGTAATTCTTTCTACTTCTCGAGGTATAATGACAGACCGAAAGGCTCGACTAGAAGGAATCGGCGGAGAAGTTTTGTGTTATATATGGTAATCTTTATAATAGCCGACACGGTCATATTTGTGAAAAAAGAGAAAGGACAAGTTTATAATATTATCCCTCTTACATTAGTTGATACTTCAAAGCGGTTTTACTTGGAATGAAACAACAAAAATGGATTCATGAGGGTTTAATTACTGAACAACTTACCGATGGTATGTATCTTCCGGATTCGTTTAGATAACAAAAAAATTATTCTGGTTTTTGTTTCGTAAAGGATTTCATGTAGTTTTATACGTATACTACCAGGAAATAGACTCAAAATTGAGGTAAGTCCTTATGATTCAACCAAAGGGCGTATAATTTAGAGACTCCAAAGCAAAGACTTGAATGATTAGGCGGTTTTTTCAATTTCAACATTCTTTCGTGAGGATACAATTCGAAATTAAAAATTTCAAGAAACTTATTTTCTTCCAATAAGTAGATTCGGAATTAAAAAAAGGAATGACAAATATGAAAATAAGGGCCTCCGTTCGTAAAATTTGTGAAAAATGTCGATTGATCCGTAGGCGGGGACGAATTATAGTAATTTGTTCTAACCCGAGACATAAACAAAGACAAGGATAATCTTTCTAAAACAAAAAGACTCTCGAAATCTAAAGGACCCGATGTACAGATGTACAAATAAATAAATAAAATAAGTAAAAAAAAAAAAAAAAAGAATAAGGATCTGTTTTGACATGAAATGGATATATCCATATATCTCTGACTTATATTTATGAGATGATAAAATATGGCAAAACCTATACCAAAAATTGGTTCGCGTAGAAATAGACGTATTGGTTCACGTAAGAATACACGTAGAATCCCCAAGGGAGTTATTCATGTTCAAGCAAGTTTCAACAATACCATTGTGACTGTTACAGATGTACGGGGTCGAGTAATTTCTTGGTCCTCTGCCGGGGCTTGTGGATTCAAGGGTACAAGAAGGGGTACACCATTTGCCGCTCAAACCGCAGCAGGAAATGCTATTCGGACAGTAGTGGATCAAGGTATGCAACGAGCAGAAGTTATGATAAAAGGCCCGGGTCTCGGAAGAGATGCGGCATTAAGAGCTATTCGTAGAAGTGGTATACTATTAAGTTTCATACGGGATGTAACTCCTATGCCACATAATGGCTGTAGGCCTCCTAAAAAAAGACGTGTGTAAAAATAAACATTGAAGAGATTTCAAGAGAAATAAATAATTCAATGATTTGATCAAATAATATACTATGGTTCGAGAGAAAGTAACAGTATCTACTCGGACACTACAGTGGAAGTGTGTTGAATCAA